TCACATACAACGATAAAAGGAGTCACATACCTTTTGAATGGCAGTTCCAAAAAAACGTACTTCTATGTCAAAAAAGCATATTCGTAGAAATCTTTGGAAAAAAAAAGGATCTTTAGAGGCAGTAAAAGCTTTTTCTTTAGCTAAATCTGTTTCCACCGGACAGTCAAAAAGTTTTTTTGTGCGACAAAAAAAAGTCTTGGAAAAATCTTAATTGACATGTTTCAAAGAACTTCCAAATTTCCATTTTTGAATTGTAAGACAAATGATTCAATTTTACTAAATTGTATTTGTATTTCACTTCTCATATTAGTTAGAGCTAGGTAATATGAAAAATAAGAATCTTTTTCTGTCTACTTGATTCAAAGTACTCAGTATTGTGTATTTTATTCTTTTTTATAATTTTTTTAGATTTTTTATAGTCTTTAATATATTTCTAATATATTCTATTTATATTTTAGTTATTTTCTTCTTTATTATTGTTTATGTTATATTTTATTCTATTTCTTTCAATTTCTATTGATTGATATTGAATTCGTGAGATGGTTTTTTCTTTCCTATGAATTGTGCTTTTCAAAATAGAAAAGCACAATTACGATAGACAAGGAAGAATCTGAATATTTCATTCTACTTTATACTAAGGTGTTGGATCTCAAAATCGTTAGAAAAGAATTATGTATTTTATACCCCGACTGAGAACGAAACTATTGAGTTCTGACTCTTCTGGATAAACAAGAGCTAGGTTTCTAGTTTCTAGTACGGAAAAGTTGATTATTCAAACTGAACTTACGAAGATACTAATTAAGTATTATTGATATTTTCTTTATATTTAACATTTCCAGATGAATGGAAATGCATCTTTCTTCATTGTTTCCTAAACTCTCTTGAATATCGACAATTCAACATGAATTTCCTATTATATATATTATTATTATTATATATATTATTATTTAAGGTAAGCCGCCATGGTGAAATTGGTAGACACGCTGCTCTTAGGAAGCAGTGCTAGAGCATCTCGGTTCGAGTCCGAGTGGCGGCATAAAGATAAAGAATTATTCATATTAATAATATAGACACAATAGATTCTAATAGAATCTAAAAGAGAATATTTTAAATATTCTCTTTTAGATTCTATTTAATCCCCTCCCCGATTTCAATTATTTAAATATTTAAAAGGGACTCTTCTTTATGATATTTGTAACCTTAGAACATATATTAACTCATATTTCCTTTTCGATCATCTCAATTGTGATTCTGATTCATTTGATGAATTTATTAGTCTACGAAATCGAAGGATTACATAATTCGTCAGAAAAAGGGATGATAGCTACTTTTTTCTCTATAACAGGGTTTTTAGTTATTCGTTGGATTTCTTCGGGACATTTTCCCTTAAGTAATTTATACGAATCATTAATCTTCCTTTCATGGAGTTTATCCATTATTCATATGATTCCGTATCTTGGGAATCATAAAAATGATTTAAGCGCAATAACTGCACCAAGTGCCATTTTTACCCAAGGTTTCGCCACGTCAGGTCTTTCAACTGAAATGCATCAACCCGCAATATTAGTACCTGCTCTACAATCTCAGTGGTTAATGATGCATGTCAGTATGATGCTATTGAGCTATGCAGCTCTTTTATGCGGATCGTTATTATCAGTTGCTCTTATAGTGATTACATTTCAAAAAAGAATCGATTCTTTTTTGAAAAACAAGAATTTTTTCAGTTTAAGGAAGTCGTTTTTCTTTGGTGATATGGAATATTTGAACCAAAAAGGAAGTGTATTAAAAAATACTTCTTTCTTCTCATTTCAAAATTTTTACAAATATCAATTAATTCAGCGTTTGGATTATTGGAGTTATCGTGTCATTAGTTTAGGGTTTACCTTTTTAACCATAGGCATTCTTTCTGGAGCAGTATGGGCTAATGAAGCATGGGGTTCTTATTGGAATTGGGACCCTAAGGAAACTTGGGCATTTATTACTTGGACCATATTTGCAATTTATTTACATACTAGAACAAATCCAAAATTGCAAGATCAAGGGACAAATTCGGCATTTGTAGCTTCTATAGGATTTCTCGTAATTTGGATATGCTATTTTGGGATCAATCTATTAGGAATCGGGTTCCATAGTTATGGTTCATTCCAATGAATATCTAATTGAATAAAAGAAAATACATGAAGAATACATAAAAAAATCGTCTGATACACAATGCAATGAAATTTTGTGCGAGTTTTTGAGAACCGTTTAAATAGAGGAATTATTCAAATGGTTCTCAAAAACTTTAGATGTATCTCATTACAATTCTAATTCACCCTTCCCTTTTTTTTTCATTGTACAACGAAGAATCGTGAAAATATGAAAGTCAAAGAATTCTAAGACTTTCTTTCCAATTAATGAAATTTATTTCATTTAGTATTGAATCTAAAAAAAGAATTAGTATCTATAAAAATAATTAGATAATAGAACTTGTACCTTGTCAACCGATAACGGGAGAACGAAATCAGGATAAAAACCAATTCCTATAATTATGAAACCCATGTGAGATACGGAAGAATAGGCAATACGTTTTTTTAAATTGCGTTGACCGAGAGAAGTTGAAGCTGCATAAATGATTTGTATTATTCCTACTATCACCAACCAGGGAGATAATCTAGAATGAGCGTGAGCTAATAATTCCATATTGATCCGAATCAATCCATATGCTCCCATCTTTAATAATATTCCAGCTAAAAGCATACATGTACTGTAATGTGCTTCCCCGTGGGTATCTGGTAACCATGTATGTAGGGGTATCATCGGCGATTTGACAGCATAAGCAATAAGAAAACCAAAATAGAGTATTATTTCCAATGCTGCAGGATACGATTGATTAGCTAATCTTTCTAAATCTAATGTTGGTTCATTGGAACCATATAAACCCATACCTAGAACTCCTATTAAGAGAAAAATGGAACCTCCGGCAGTGCACAAAATAAACTTTGTAGCCGAGTACAGGCGTTTTTTTCCTCCCCACATGGATAAAAGTAAGTAAACAGGAATTAATTCTAATTCCCACATGATGAAAAAAAGTAAAAGGTCTCGAGAAGAAAATGATCCTATTTGGCCACTATACATTGCTAACATCAAGAAATAGAAGAATCGCGGATTTCGAGTAACTGGCCAAGCTGCTAAAGTAGCTAAAGTAGTTATAAATCCTGTCAGTAAAATGGGTCCTATGGAAAGTCCATCGGTTCCCAGTCTCCAGTGAAAATTAAAAAGATTGATCCATTTATAATCCTCCTTCAATTGGATTAATGGATCGTCCAATTGGAAATGATAACAAAATACATAGGTCATTAGAAGGAGCTCTAGGATACATATACATAGAGTATACCACCTATACACCTTATTTCCCCTATGAGGGAAAAAGACAATTGAAGAACCCGCGAATATGGGCAAAACAAGAAGTATTGTTAACCAAGGAAAAGAACTCGTGATAAAGACAAGATAAAATTAGACCAGAAAAGTCCGTACTCGAGAAAAGAAAATAGATTATTCTTCTCCCGAGCACGGGGTTTTGTCGGTAAAGAGGAATCAAATGATTCAAGTGGAGTTTTTTGTCACATATCAATAAGAAAGACCCATGCTGCGAGTTGTTTCATGCCATAAATAAACACGGACACTCAAAAAATCCGTTGGACAAGCGGATTCACATCTTTTACAACCTACACAATCCTCGGTTCTTGGCGCAGAAGCAATTTGCTTAGCTTTACATCCGTCCCAAGGTATCATTTCCAATACATCCGTGGGGCAAGCTCGAACACATTGGGTACATCCTATACATGTATCATAAATCTTTACTGAATGTGACATTGGGTCTATAAATTCCAGTTTTGAACACAAAAGATTTTCGATCTGGTAAAATAAGATAAGAAAATGAAATAAATCATATATTTTCTATTGTAGACACCAGACAAATCAATGATTTATCAAAATTTGAAGAATCAATAGATTTTCTAATCTGTTTATGAGAAAGGGCCAAGATACTTTGATTTCCATTTCAATAATCATGAAATATGAGTTTACGAATTCAATTCATGTGAATTTTCCTATCTTTCTATATGTATAGAAATAGGATTAAATTAAGGATATTCTGATATATTATATATCAGATGAATACGTTTGTTATTAGGTTAGTTATAGAAGAAGTTCGTAACTAGAAATCATAAATCTATATGAAAAAAGAGAAGAAAGAAAAATAAAAATATTCTATAATCTTATTATTCTAATTCTATTAGATTCTATTTAGACTATTCTATCTAAAAGTCTTATGTTTTGATTTCTATGTGAAAATAGAAGAATTCTAACTAATTATTCAGCAAATTCGATTGATTAATACGAGTTGATTTTCTGTTACGATGGATCGACGAAACAATAGCTAGCCCAATAGCTATAACAAAGATTGAGAAAATTTCTCCTTTTAATTGCCGACTATCAAATATATCGGAAAATGTGACAAGATTTAGATTCACCGAATTCAGTATAAGCTCAAGACACATAAGTGCTCTAACCATGCTTCGGCTTGTGATCAGTCCATAGATACCGATAGAAAATAAATAAACACTTAGAAAAAGTACATGCTCTAACATCATTGATAAATCCCTCATCTATCTCGATTGATTTCAATATGAACAAAAATGAAACCGATTCAGTTGACTAGACTAGAAGAATTACATAACAAAAGAAGATATTTACAGTAGATTGAAACAAAATAGATTAAATCCATTTTCATTCTTTAATTTGAAAAAAGGAAGTTCTTAATTTCTTATTATATTAGTATTAGAATTCTATTATTGACGAGCCATAGCAATTGCACCTATCAAAGAAACTAAAAGAATTATAGAAATGAGTTCAAAAGGGAGATAAAAATCTGTGGATAAATGAATCCCGATTTGTTGAACGTTACTTATTAAGTCCTGTTCTATAATCTGATTTGATCTTGTAGTCCGAAAAATTCCGGACCATGACGTATCTGGAATAGTAGTAATTAATGAAAAAAAAATATTTCTTTTATTCTTTGATATTCATATTTACATATTGAATTCTATGAATTAGATTTCTATTTTCTAGTATTGAAATCTCAATTCATTTTTTATCTATTTTCTAGAAAATAGATAAAAAAGAGTTCATGTTCCACCGAATCACACGTAGAGATATTGCTAACACACATAGAGTTAATGGTATTTCATAACTAATCGATTGAGCTGCAGCTCGTAGACCGCCTGAAAAGGAATACTTATTATTTGATCCATATCCTGACATAAGAAGACCAATGGGGACAATACTTGAAAAGGCAATCCATAAAAAAACACCTATACTGAGATCAGCTAAAACAAGGTGATATCCAAAAGGAATTACTAAATAACTTAGTAGAATTGATATAAACCCTATAGAGGGTCCGACCCTAAATAAACGAATATTACCTCTAGATGGAAGAAGATCCTCCTTCAAAAGTAGTTTGGTCCCATCCGCTAAAGCTTGAAGAATTCCTAGCGGGCCGGCATATTCAGGTCCAATACGTTGTTGTATTGCTGCAGATATCTTTCTTTCTAACCACACAATGACTAATACCCCCATTGTGATTCCTAAGACAAGGATTAAAATGGGGACAAAAATCCATATGAATCCATAGACTTCTTTTAAGGATTCTAATCTATAAAAAGAATTAATAGTTTGTACTTCTGTCGTATCAATTAGCATTTCAACGATCAACTTCTCCCATAATGATATCTATACTACCTAGTATCGTCATGATATCAGCCAATTTCATTCTTTTAACTAGCTGGGGAAGAATTTGCAAATTGATGAAACCGGGTGGACGAATTTTCCATCTCCAGGGGAAAACACTACTATCTCCTATTAAATAAATTCCTAATTCTCCTTTTGGGGCCTCTACCCTTACATAAAGTTCTTGTTTTAACAATTCAAAATTGGGTGAAAGTTTTTTAGTAATAAATCTATATTCAAAATTATTCCATTTGGAATCCTTTGTCCTATGAAAACGCCGGTTTTCTAAATTTTCATAAGGTCCTCCAGGAATTCCTTCTAGAGCCTGTTGAATGATTTTTATGGATTCTTGCATTTCACCGATTCTTACTAAATAACGAGCTAATGTATCGCCTTCTTTTTGCCATTTGACTTCCCAATCAAATTTATTGTAACACTCATAGCGATCAACTTTACGAAGATCCCATTGGATTCCAGAAGCTCGTAACATTGGTCCTGATAAACCCCAATTTATTGTCTCCTCCCCACCAATAATGCCCACTCCTTCAACTCGTTCCAAAAAGATGGGATTTCGCGTAATGAGCTTTTGATACTCAACAACTTCTGTTAAAAAATAATCACAGAAATCAAAACATTTATCTATCCAGCCATAAGGTAAATCCGCAGCTACTCCTCCGATGCGGAAATAATTATGCATCATCCGCATACCTGTGGCGGCTTCAAATAGATCATATATTAATTCCCTCTCTCTTAAAATATAGAAAAAAGGAGTCTGTGCACCAATATCGGCCATAAAAGGGCCAAGCCATAACAAATGGGAGGCTATACGGCTCAGCTCCAGCATAATAACTCTGATATAACTGGCCCTTTTAGGCACTTGAACACTTTCCAATCGTTCTGGTGCATTTACTGTTATTGCTTCTGTGAACATAGTAGCTAAATAATCCCAACGTGTTACATAAGGCAAATATTGTATAATTGTTCGGTTCTCCGCTATTTTTTCCATCCCTCTGTGTAAATAGCCCAATATAGGTTCACAGTCAATAACATCTTCACCATCCAGAGTAACAATCAGCCGAAGAACACCATGCATTGATGGGTGGTGAGGACCCATATTGACTATTATGAAATTTTTTCTTGTAGCCGGTACAGTCATATTTTTTTCCTTAATTCATTATTTCATGAAATTCTTAAAATGAAAAATCTAAAAAAAAAAGAATAACTGAACTAATAATAATAAGAAAAGAATGAAAAAAATAAAAAATAACAAGGATAATAAGAATAAAATAATAAGAAACTCAAATAAGAAATTCAAATTTAATTAACGAGTTTTTGGTTCCCGAATATCTAACTGATCCATTAATTTCTGATAACGCACTTTCTTTTTCTTTGACAAATAAGTCAATAATCGTTGACGTTTTCCCAGAATTCTTCGTAGACCTCTTTGCGATAAAAAATCTCTTTTGTGCAATTCTAAATGTGAAGTAAGTCTCCGTATCTTACTGGTGAAATGGAATACTTGAAATTCAACAGACCCACTATTTTCTTCTTTTTCTTCTTGTGTAATAACTGAGATGAATGAATTTTTGACCATAAATTAAGATTTCTATCTTTCTTTTCTGTGAATTTTACGGATCAGGAAAAATAATAATATTTCTTATGTCAGTTATTTTCATCTAGTATATATCAAAATTGGATTTCATTCATATACTACTTTGTTTTTTCTTTATGTGGTTTATGTTTTTATGTTTTATATATTTGATCCAAATATACAAAACATATATGTATTCACGAAAGAAAACAATTTCTTTTTACTTAAAAGGATTCCGTTATTCCTAATGAAAATTGATACACTATGAAATTACACTATGAAATCAGCATCATGTAGTAGAATGTTACACAGTGTATATGTTTTGGCTTTCATCTATTAATCTACCAAATATGTTACACGATATGTAGGAAATCCACTATAGATTTTTTTCATTTTTCATTGGAATTGAATTCATTCTGAATTGTGAATACATATGTATTCTTGACATACTGAAACGACTGCTATTATTGGTATCAAACCAATAGCGATTCATACAAGCTACATCTTCTAATCGAAAATTGGGCCAAAGAAACAATTTGAATTTCATGAAATCTTTTCTATCTGTATTAATATGTTTGTCCTCATTCAAAAATTGTGCACAGTTTCTTATTTTGTTTTCATTGCAAAATCTTGTATTTCTATCCACAACATGAAAATTCCGGGAATTGAAACAAATTCGAATTCGAAATTCTCTACGACGTCTGGGAGATAGAATATTTTCAGGAACAAGTAAATCATAATGATTTTTGTCTCCACTCAAAAATATGTTGCTGTGTCGTGCAATGGATTTTTCAAACCCCCCTTTCTCAATATATCTTTTTTTTGTGTATTTTTTCTTTATTTGATGCTTTTTCTTATCGACCAATGAAATATCCATAGTTTGATATATAATATATTTTCCTTTCCTTTGTATAGATAGACAAATTGGTTCAATAATAAATATTCCCTTTCTTATCAATTCTGCAAGAACTAGGTCCTTTTGAATCAGCATTTCATCTATATTTATTTCACCTCTTTGAATCGAAGATATAGCAATTTCCTTTGGATTTCTTAGTCTAAGTAGGAGACAATATATCCTGATATTTTTCATTATTTCTTTCTTCAAGGGATCAGCCCATCTTAGTTGAAAAAGTAAATATTTTTTCAAAAAGAAATCTAGTTCCATTTCATTCTTGCTCTTATATTGTTTCTTTTTTAGAACCTTTTTCATTTCTAATCTTGCGTAATCTTCTTCAACAGTTTTTTGATTTTCTTTTTTTATTTTTCGTAGATTCCATACAATATTTCCTTGGACCTGTTGTTCATTCTCTTCCTGCTTGGAATTTCCTAATTCACGATCTTTTTTTTTATTAGATGATTTCTTTGGATTTACGTTAATGCTTTTACTTTTTTCATTTATAGAAAAATGAAAAAAGAGTGATTTGATTGGAATGATCCAAGGTTTCATTTTATATACATCAAAAAGTAGCACAAATTCTGGGAAGAACCAAGTTTCTAGATTGGATATAGTATCATGATTTGATGCGGTATCATAGAACCTTTCTTTATTCATTCCCATGCAATCAAAAAAGTTTCTTTTTTGATTGCATGGTTTGATCTCTTGATGAATTGTAGGAAAAAAAAGATCTTTTTTTTCCATTTTTTTTAAATTCTTAATTTTAGTCTTAGTATCTTTCTGAATCTTGATACCAATATGTGCATCGGTCCAGATCTCAATATTATTTCTAAAACAAAGATGAAGAATTCTACAATCAAGATATTTTCTATCCAAATTTGTATTCCTATCAATAAGATATCCTTTTTCTAGATAATTATTACTAGGTATACTTACCAATACATAAAATGATTCAGGTTTCGATATATTGAAATGAGATGGAATTTCTTGGTCCCCGTTTCTTTCTAATGTTGATCCAGAAATGTATAAATTAGGAAGGTTTATGTATTTATATGAGAAAAGATCATATCTGTAATGTTTTTTCCATTTGTCTTTTTGACTCATAAATGAATTTGCTGCATAGTCATTTTTTTTCATGGAATAAATAAATTGGTATTTTTGATATAAATCCAATTGGTTTGATTCCTTGTTTTGAATCATACGATGTTTATTGATTCTATTTCGCCATTCTTTAGGTACTAATGGAGACCTTTTTTTTTGAGATAAATCGTATTGATAATGACCTTTTAACCAATTTTTCCATTCGTTCATTACATACGTATGAATTTTATTATGTGAGTTAAATATTCCATGTATCATACAATAGTCTTTTAAATTATCCTTAAAAAAAGGATAGCTCCCTTGATATTTAAGTACAGGTCTCAATTGATACTTATTAAGTAATTGGTTTTGTGATATTTTGTAAAAAACATATGCTTGGGACAGGGAAGATAAGTTCCAATAAGTATTGTAATTTTGATTGCTATTCGTAGTATTATCAGTATTTGAATACGATTTTAATTCTTTTATAGTCAAAAGAAAATTCATTGTATTTTGATTTGTTTCATCAATTCCTTCTTGTTCTTGATTTATTTCATTGTTGTAAATGGATTTATTAAAGATCTTTTTTGTTGATTCAAAGAAAAGTTGTGCATTTATCTTAGAAACGGTAATGGTACATAAAAAAATATCTATGTATATTTTTTCAATGAATGATTTGATAAAGTAGTGTGATTTACGCATTAATCGGATATTTTTCCTTTTTAATATTTTCAAAATATGTTTCTGTGATCCCGATCCTTTATTATCAGAAATTAGAACTATTTCTTTTTTTTTCTTTTCTTTTGCGGTTTGTTCAATTTGATTCTTGATTTTGATTGTCTTATCAGAAAGATCTTTCATTCTTTTTTCTATTACGGACGATTCGCGAAGAATCTTATTATTTCTTTTGAAATCTTTTTTGTTTTCGTTCGGTTCATATACTTTTTCTTTCCTTAATTCAAATAAGAAAATTGGATTTACTTTCTCCAGTTTTTTCATTATTAGTTTGATAATTTGAACGACCCCTTTTGTTTTTTCTTTTCTAATTTTTAGAAAGGATTTTATTTTTTTATTTATTTTATTTAAAGATTTGAAAACTTGTGAAAATTTATTTTTCACCTTTTTTTTTCTTTTTTGGAGTTCTTTATAAATAGGTTCAAAAAAAGAAGGTCGTTTTCGGGGAGAACCAAAGGGAAGTTCCGCTTCCATTCCCCAGACTGTTAAAAAACAAAAATTTGTTTTTTTCTCTTTTTTTTTCATTAGGTCTCTATGATGAGATTGTGCCTTAGATTTTCTCCAAGGTTTTAGACAGAAAGGATATAGAATCTTTATCTGAATACCATCTATTAACCAATCTTGGGGAAATTCTGTTTCTGATAATTGAACACCATTATAGGTGCATTTAATATGGATTTCTCTATTCCATTCCTTAAAATCCTCGTCCCACTCGGGAATTTGGAATAATAACATACGGAAAAGGTTTTTGGCTATTATTAATGAAGGCAATAGAATGTATTTTCTAAGAAAAGATTGGGTTATTAACATCAAACTTCTTATTACTTGAGTAAATATAAAAGCATCCCAAGCTTCTGATATTTCTATCTGTTCGTTTTTATATCTTTTTTCCTCTTTTTCCTTTTCTTCTTTTTTATCTTCATTTTCAAAATAGGAAATCTTTAATTCTGATTCTTGTTCTCTGCCCATCCAATTCCTAAAAATTAGATTCTTCATTTCGTTGATATCAAAAGACGAAAAAAAAGACATTTTGTCTAGACGATCCAAAAAAAGTGGGGAATGTACATTTACTTGAAAGAGGTCCCAAATAACTGTTTTACGTCTTTGAGCGCGCATGGATCCTTTGATTAGATTGCGACGAAAATCCGATTGTTGTGAGTAACGTATCAAAGCCACCTCTCCCTCTTCCATTTGATCATCGTTTTTATCATTGTTACTAGTATTCTGAATACTAGAAATAGAATTGGTATTCTGATCATTATCGTTATAAATTACCACAAGTTTGGCTCTTCTTGAATGAATCTCATGATCGTCTTCCTCCAATTCTTCTTCATTTTCTTCTTCTTCTTCTTCCAAATTATCGGTTAATTTGTATGACCATCGAGAAACCTTTTTACTGACTTCTTCTATTCTAATTCCAATAGATCTTTTTTTCATTGTTTTTTGATCTTTTGTATGTGTTGTAATTACATCAAATACAAATTGCAAATATTTTGCTTGACTTTCTGAATCAATTCCTTTTTCTTCTTTAGAATTCAAAAATGATTGACGGTGGAGTTCTACGGAATCATTAATAAGTAGATCATGAATCTTATTTAGAAAAAAAAATTCTACTAAATTTTCTGTATCTGTATAAGTATTCATGATTGCGCGTGAATCTAATTTTTTTCTCGTTCCTCGATATGGTCCGTTGAAAAAAGGATCATATGCTTTTGGCAAGCATTTTTTTTTTTTTTCATCATCACATAATATGGTTCTTTTTTCAAGCATATCCAGACTAGAGGATCCCTCATTTTTTTCTAGAATTTGGATTCGGCTTTTCAATTCATTGTTCAAATTGCACTTTTTTTTTTCATTAGTATAAATCCAAGAATTATAAAGATCTTCGTCGTATAGTTTTTCTATTATGTATAAAGAAATTCTTTGTTCTAGCATTTCCGAAAAAGTCGATAAACTGGGCGGATATGTAAAGGATATTATTTGTTTCCCATCACTTGTACATGTAAAAAAAAAAAATTGTGACATTTCATTGCGTAAAGCATTTTCTAATTTCTTATTTTTTATATATCGTAATGGACGATTCCATCGCTTAAAATCGAAAAGAAAAGTGACAAAAGTTTTTTCAACCCACATATTCATTCTTTTCTTTTTTTTCTCTTCTTTCAGTCTTCCCAATTCCCAATTCTCTTGATGGGTCTCCAGATCAGAATCTTCGTAAACTGGGCTATCTTGATCTTGATAGCGTGCCTCTTTAAAGTGAAATTCATCCTTTGTTTTTTCCTTTCCATTCACTCGGATCTCTTCCGTTTCATCTATTTTGTCCAGATCCTCCCTTTCTTCCGAAAAAAGGGAAGGGTTTTCTTCGGTGGATCCCTCTTGTTCCTGTTTAGTCTCCTTCATTTCGGAAGTTGTTTCTACATCGCTTTCTTC